GCATTCAGATAAAGATGCTATTTCCTTTCTGTCTGAAACCTTGGCACAGATCTAAGCCACGGTCCTCTCATATAGATCGAATGAAAAAGAAAGGGCAAAAAGATGATTTTTGTTTTTTAACAGTTTGGGGAATGGAAGCTGAACTTCCTTTTGGTTCTCCCCGAAAATGTCCTTCCTTTTTTGAACCCATTTTTAAGAAACTCCAAAAAAAAATTGGAAAATGGAAAAAGAAGTCCTTTCTAGTTCTAAAAATTTTAAAAGAAAGAACAAAATTTAGAAATATCTCAAAAAAAACAAAAAAATGGATTATCAAAGGCATTTTCTTTTTAAAAAAAATAATAAAAGAACTCTCAAAAGTAAATTCAATTCTATTATTTAGATTGAGAAAAGTATATAAATCAAGCGAAACTAAAAAAGAAAAAGATTCTATAATCTGCAATCAGATAATTCATAAATCCTTTAGTCGAATTCAATCTACATATTGGACAAATTTTTTACTGACAGAAAAAAAAATTAAGGATCTGACTGATAGAACAAGCACAATCAGAAATCAAATAAAAAGAATTCCAAAAGAGAAAAAAAAAGTGACTCCAGAAATAAATATTAGTCTTAATAAAACTAGTTATAATGCTAAAAGATTCGAATCACCAAAAAATATTTGGCAAATATTAAAAAGAAGAAATGCTCGATTAATCCGTAAATTACATTATTTTATAAAATTTTTCAATGAAAGGATATACATAGATATCATTCTATCTATCATTAATATTCCCAGAATTAATATACAACTTTTTCTTGAATCAAGAAAAAAAATTATTGATAAATCCATTTACAATAATAAAACAAATCAAAAAAGTATTAATAAAAAAAATCAAAATAGAATTCACTTTATTTCGACTATAAAAAAGTCACTTTATAATATTAGTAATAAGAATTCACAGAATTTTTTTGACTTATCCTTCCTGTCACAAGCATATGTATTTTACAAAATATCACAAACACAAGTTCTTAACTTGTATAAGTTAAGATCTATTCTTCAATATCACGGAACATCTTTTTTTCTTAAGACTTCAATAAAAGATTCTTTTGGAAAACAAGGAATAATTCATTCTGAATTAAGACATAAGAAACTTCGGAATCCTGGAATAAATCGATGGAAAACCTGGTTAAGAGGTCATTATCAATACCATTTATCTCAGATTAGATGGTCTAGATTAATAGCACAAAAATGGCGAAATAGAATCAATCAATGTCGTACAATTCAAAATAAAGATTTAAACAAAGAGAATTCATATGAAAAAGACCAATTAATTCATTACAAAAAACAAAATGATTACGAAGTTTATTCATTACCAAATCAAAAAGAGAATTTTCAAAAATACTATAGATATAATCTTTTATCTTCTAGATCTATTAATTATGAAAATAAGAGGGACCCATATATTTATGGATCACCATTCCAAGTAAATAAGAATCAAGAGAGTTCTTATAATTACAACACACATAAAGGCAAATTTTTTGATATACTAGGGGATATTACTAGCAAAAATTATCTAGGAAAAAGTGATATTATGTATATGGAAAAAAATCCGGATCGAAAATATTTTGATTGGAAAATTATCCATTTTTGTCTTAAAAAGAAAATCGATATTGAGGCCTGGATCAAGATCGATACCAACAATAATAAAAATACTAAGACCGGGACTAATAATTATCAAATAATTGATAAAATTGATAAAAAAGATCTTTTTTATCTTACGATTCATCAAAATCAAGAAATCAATTCACCCAATCAAAAAAAGATCTTTTTTGATTGGATGGGAATGAATGAAGAAATACTAAGTCGTCCTATATCGAATCTGGAACTTTGGTTCTTCCCAGAATTTGTACTACTTTATAATGCATATAAAATGAAACCGTGGTTTATACCAAGGAAATTGCTTTTTTTTTATTTTAATATAAATGAAAATTTTAGTGAAAATAAAAACATTAATAGAAAGCAAAAAGGGGCTATACCCTCGAATGAAAAAAAAAAAATGGAATTAAAGAATCAAAATCAAAAAGAAAAAGAATCTGCAGGCCAAAGAGATCTTAGATCAAATGCACAAAACCGAGGAAATCTTGTATCTGTTTTCTCAAACGAACAAAAAGATATTGAAGAATATTATTTGGAATCAAACATGAAAAAACATAAAAAGAAAAAACAATACAAGAGCAATACAGAAGCAGAACTCGATTTCTTCCTGAAAAAGTATTTACTTTTTCAATTGAGATGGGATGATGCTTTGAATCAAAGAATGATCAATAATATCAAAGTATATTGTCTCCTGCTTAGACTGAGAAACCCAAGAAAAATTACTATATCCTCTATTCAAAGGAGAGAAATGAATCTGGATATAATGCTGATTCAGAAGAATTTAACTCTTACAGAATTGATGAAAAGGGGGATATTGATTATTGAACCCCTTCGTCTGTCTGTAAAAAATGATGGACAGTTTAT